ACCCTTTCATTCCTTCAATCATTGATAAAAATGAATAATTCAAGTTTCATTAAAATTAATCATTTTGGCTGACTGTTTTGACGTATATGATAAGTAAAAAGGCAGTAGGAACTAAAATGAACAGCGCAGTAGCAATAAGCGCAAGAATATTGACTTCCATAATCTCTTTGTTTTCTTCTTTCACAATAATTCGGGATCTAATCCCATAGAGATGATAAAGTGGACTCCTATCAATTCAAAGGTATGAATTGCATCTTGATGATACTAACAATATTATGAATAACAATATCAAATAAATTTATCATCGCGAATTAAATAGTCTAACATAGTATAACATAGGAAGATCTTTTATCTATACTCAATCTAAATGAAATAGAAAGAAAAATAGGATTCTTACTTACGGTTCTTTATGAAACAATTTCACGAATCTACTCATAAAAAGTTCCTAGATTTCTTATTCAATAGAATTCTATTGAAATAGAAAGAATTGAAAAAAAAAAAATAAGATAGAATAAGAAAAAATAAAAATATAAAATAAGATATTTAAAAATAAAATTAAAATATATAAAGAGTAAATAGAAAGAAGAGCCTTTCAACCATTCTGATTAAATTTATGAGCAGCACTCAGAGCCTCTAGTGAGTCTGAATACAAAGTATCTTCAGTTCTTTGTCACAATTATTCAATGAATTTACCATCAGCCTATCCAATCTAATTTCATCGCAAACAGAGGTAGTAGACACTACCTCAATATTAAGAAAGTTCTAGTGTAAAATAATTAGGGAGTCTTTATAGTCTTTTTTAGAATCCTTTCTTCAACCTTAGTAGCCAAAAAGTAGTATCTCTTAGGAACCTTTGGATACCAAGATTTCCGACTTCTTACTTTCATAGTTCTGATACCCAGAATGAATTCTCATTATTTCTTTTATTTGATTCAATTCAGAATAGCTCAAATCAATCATTAATAAGATTGGGTTGCTTCAGATTTCTTGGTACCTTTTTGAGCCACACTCAGAACCCAGATTTTGAGAAAAAAGATGACAGGCTTTTATAGGCCCTACGAGTTCTCAAAATCAAGTATCAACAGACCTAGCCCTTGCCTATGCTTTTTTTACGGGGCAAGAATTCGTCAAGTTCGATCAACAGGATTAATAAATTTCAAGTATTTTTTTGTTGATCAGGCGACACCCAGATTCGAACTGGGGATAAAGGATTTGCAGTCCCCCGCCTTACCACTTGGCCATGCCGCCAAATTCCATCCAAAATGGATAAAGAGATTCTATAATAGAATTATTTAGATATATATATTCTTATACTTATATTCTATATATTTAGATTTCTTTATATTTTCTATTTTCTATTCCTTTCCTCATTTTCTTTTTATTTAAATTTTTTACTTTCTACTACTGTTTCTTTTTTGTATCTTGAATACCATTGTACTTATCCTTTTCCAAAAAAGAATTCCTCTTTTTTATTGGATCCTTTTTCTATCCTATCCTTTTCTTCGATTGATTTTATCTCAAAACACGCGTCGCTTAAAAACTTACCTTCTCTTTTCACTTTTCTATAGATTCGATAGATCTATAGAAAAGTGAAAAGATTCCCGGCCCCGGTCACAGACTGTAAAATGCAGGGCAATTGAGAATAATTCATTCTTTACTTCATTAACTATTTACTTATTACTCTTTTACTCTTTACTCTTACTTACTTTGAATTAGCGAACAGCTCTTAATTTTGTATATCCATTTGTATTACCTTAATGGTTAATGGATGCAAAATCCAATTGATTTACGACTAATCATTCTCAATTCTAATTATAAGAAAATCTATGGTTATATGTAAACCCCAGAACAGAAATTTTTATACATGAATACCGAACCCGGGTCTATTTATTATGCACATATCCCTATATAGGATCATCGTACTTGAATATGAATAGAAGATAGACACTATGATAGAGTGCGACCTAACTTATGTTGCACCAAGTTCAATTATGATAAAAGATGTGATATACGGATAGCTAGATAGCTAGATTGGCATGTACTTCCTAAAGATGACTCCTATGACTATATACGTAATACGTATGCAATTCCATTGTATTTTAGAAATTCTACGATCAAAAAAAGATTTGCGAATTCCTTTTTGAACATTCAATTGCGTGTGCTAAAAAAAGGGAAACTCTATGCTGTTCCTGATTCTTCTGTTTTTATCTCATTCATAGAGAGCAGATTGAATCCTTAATTCATTGAATTTTTATTTTTTTGTACCATTGATCGTAATATCATAATAAAAAGATTAGGTATAAATTGGATCAGTTTTGACATCCGATAAAAGACTCCATCAGCCTAAGTGACAGAATTTTTCCCAGGAATGCTTTATCAATTTCCATTTCTTTTTATTTGTACCTGGGTCAAGCTCAAATTTGAACTTGTATAAAAAATGCCCTACATTTTTCTGTCTTTCTTCCGTTCATACGTGTGATATATATGGATGGAGTTGACTCAAATTTTATGTGATTCAGTAAACAGAATATCCATTCCATCATTGCTAGATCAATCGGTAGGGTTCGATGAATAGTAAGCCAAGCCAATAATGGGATTTTTTCAATAAATAGGAAATTTCAGATTAAGATGCTCCAGAATGGAAATGAGGGAATGTCCACAATACCTGGATTTAGTCAGATACAATTTGAGGGATTTTGTAGGTTCATTAATCAGGGCTTGACGGAAGAATTTCATAAGTTTCAAAAAATTGAAGATAGAGATCAAGAAATTGAATTTCAATTATTTGTGGAAACATATCAATTGGTAGAGCCCTTGATAAAAGAAAGAGATGCTGTGTATGAATCACTCACATATTCTTCTGAATTATATGTCCCCGCGGTCTTAATTTGGAAAACCGGTAGAAATATGCAAGAACAAACCGTTTTTATTGGAAACATCCCTATAATGAATTCTTTTGGAACCTCTATAGTAAATGGAATATACCGAATTGTGATCAACCAAATATTGCAAAGTCCCGGTATTTACTACCGTTCAGAGTTGGAACATAACGGAATCTCTGTCTATACCTGTACTATAATATCGGATTGGGGGGGAAGGTCGGAATTAGAAATTGATAGAAAAGCAAGGATATGGGCCCGTGTAAGTAGAAAACAAAAAATATCTATTCTAGTTCTATCATCAGCTATGGGTTTGAATATAAGAGAAATTCTAGATAATGTTTGTTACCCTGAAATTTTCTTGTCTTTCCCGAATGATAAAGAGAAAAAAAAGATTGGGTCAAAAGAAAATGCTCTTTTGGAATTTTATCAACAATTTGCTTGTGTAGGGGGGGATCCGGTATTTTCTGAGTCCTTATGCAAGGAATTACAAAAGAAATTTTTTCAACAAAGATGTGAATTAGGAAAGATTGGTCGACGAAATATGAACCGGAGACTTAATCTTGATATACCCCAAAACAATACATTCTTGTTACCACGAGATCTATTGGCTGCTGTGGATCATTTGATTGGAATGAAATTGGGAATGGGTACACTTGACGATATGAATCACTTGAGAAATAAACGTATTCGTTCTGTAGCAGATCTCTTACAGGATCAATTCGGATTGGCTCTTGTTCGTTTAGAGAATACGGTTCGAGGAACTATATGTGGAGCAATCAGGCATAAATTGATACCGACTCCTCAAAATTTGGTAACTTCAACTTCATTAACAACTACTTATGAATCGTTTTTTGGCCTACACCCTTTGTCTCAAGTTTTGGATCGAACTAATCCGTTGACACAAATCGTTCATGGGCGAAAATGGAGTTATTTGGGTCCTGGAGGATTGACGGGGCGAACTGCTAGTTTTCGGATACGAGATATCCACCCGAGTCACTATGGACGTATTTGCCCAATTGACACGTCCGAAGGAATCAATGTTGGACTTATTGGATCATTAGCTATTCATGTGAAGGTTGGTTATTGGGGATCTATAGAGAGTCCGTTTTATGAATTATCTGATAGATCAAAAAATGCACAGATGGTTTATTTATCACCAAATAGAGATGAATATTATATGGTAGCAGCAGGAAATTCTTTGGCCTTGAATCGGGGTATTCAAGAACAACAGGTTGTTCCAGCTCGATATCGTCAAGAATTCCTGACTATTGCATGGGAAGAGATTCATCTTAGAAGCATTTTTCCTTTCCAATCTTTTTCTATTGGAGCTTCCCTCATTCCTTTTATCGAGCATAATGATGCGAATCGAGCTTTAATGAGTTCTAATATGCAGCGCCAAGCAGTTCCCCTTTCTCGGTCCGAGAAGTGCATTGTTGGAACTGGGTTGGAAGGCCAAACGGCTCTAGATTCGGGGATTTCAGCTATAGCCGAACGCAAGGGAAAAATCATTTATACTGATACTCAAAAGATCATTTTCTCAAGTAATGGGGATACTATAAGCATTCCATTAGTTATGTATCAACGTTCCAACAAAAATACTTGTATGCATCAAAAAACTCAGGTTCAGCGGGGTAAATACATTAAAAAGGGACAAATTCTAGCGGACGGTGCGGCTACAGCTGGTGGGGAACTCGCTTTAGGAAAAAATGTATTAGTAGCTTATATGCCATGGGAAGGTTACAATTTTGAAGATGCAGTACTAATTAGCGAACGTCTGGTCTATGAAGATATTTATACTTCTTTTCACATCCGGAAATATGAAATTCAGACTCATGTAACAAGTCAAGGTCCTGAAAGAATCACTAAGGATATCCCGCATTTAGAGGCTCGTTTACTCCGAAATTTAGACAGAAATGGAATTGTGATGCTGGGATCTTGGATAGAAACAGGTGACATCTTAGTAGGTAAATTAACACCTCAGACAGCGAGCGAATCGTCATATGCTCCGGAGGATAGATTATTACGAGCTATACTTGGTATTCAGGTATCCACTTCAAAAGAAACTTCTCTAAGACTACCTATAGGAGGAAGGGGTCGAGTTATTGATGTGAGATGGATCCATAGAAAGGGAGTTTCCAATTCTAATCCAGAAAAGATTCGTGTATATATTTCACAGAAACGTGAAATCAAAGTAGGTGATAAAGTAGCTGGAAGGCATGGGAATAAGGGTATAATTTCTAAGATTTTGTCTAGACAAGATATGCCCTATTTGCAAGATGGAACGCCCGTTGATATGGTATTCAACCCATTAGGAGTCCCCTCACGAATGAATGTGGGACAGATATTTGAATGTTCGCTCGGGTTAGCGGGGGATCTGCTAAATAAACATTATAGAATAGGACCTTTTGATGAGAGATATGAGCAAGAGGCCTCAAGAAAACTAGTGTTTTCTGAATTATATGAAGCCAGTAAGAAAACAAAAAATCCATGGGTATTTGAACCCGAATATCCGGGAAAAAGCAGAATATTTGATGGAAGAACGGGAGATCTTTTTGAACAACCTGTTCTAATAGGAAAGTCCTATATCCTAAAATTAATTCATCAAGTTGATGATAAAATCCATGGACGTTCCAGCGGGCATTACGCACTTGTTACACAACAACCCCTTAGAGGGAGGGCCAAACAAGGGGGACAAAGAGTAGGAGAAATGGAAGTTTGGGCTCTAGAGGGATTTGGTGTTGCTCATATTTTACAAGAGATGCTTACTTATAAATCTGATCATATTAGAGCTCGTCAGGAAGTACTTGGTGCTACGATTATTGGAGCAACAGTACCTAATCCAGAGGGTGCTCCAGAATCTTTTCGATTGCTCGTTCGAGAACTACGATCTTTGTCCCTGGAACTGAATCATTTCCTTGTATCTGAAAAGAACTTTCAGATGTACAGGAAGGAAGCTTGATCTCAATGAATCAGAATTTCTATTCTATGATCGACCAGTATAAACATCAACAACTTCGAATTGGACCAGTTTCCCCTCAACAAATAATGGCTTGGGCAAAAAAAATTTTACCCAATGGAGAGATAGTCGGAGAGGTTACAAAACCCTATACTTTTCATTATAAAACTAATAAACCGGAGAAAGATGGATTGTTTTGTGAAAGAATTTTCGGACCCATAAAAAGTGGGATTTGTGCTTGTGGAAATTACCGAGGGATTGGGACTGAAAAAGAAGACCCGAAATTTTGTGAAGAATGCGGAGTGGAATTTGTTGATTCTCGGATACGAAGGTACCAAATGGGATACGTCAAACTGACATGTCCAGTGACTCATGTGTGGTATTTGAAACGTCTTCCTAGTTATATTGCGAATATTTTAGATAAGCCCCTTAGGGAATTAGAGGGCCTAGTATATTGCGATGTGTGATTTGATCAAAATTTTCATTTGACAGATTTAGACTGAGAAACTGTCATCCCATTTAATTTGATTGGGATGCCCCCGGCTCTGACATGTATCTTGGGAGGAGGAACATGAAGCTCAGAATTATGGGTGCATTCAAGACTTCAAAATGTAAGAAAAGGGGAATTGATCCATGGTCTGATTCTGTAACAGATAATAGAGGAATAGTTAGTTATACCTCGTGAAAAAAGACTTTTTGTTTTTTGTGGAATTATACATTCCATTTCTTTGAGAAAGAAATTCTGTTCAGGCAAGCGCAAGCGAATATAGCATGGTTACAGGAGCTTATCTATCGCATATATGCTTCAAGGGATATCATGCACATAACCATCGAGGTGAGTAGAGACCTAAAAAAGATCAAATGGAACAATACAATATATAGACAAAGAAATCCTTTACGAGTCCCAAAATATTCCTTTCAGGGGATTCATCATTTGAGGGGAAGTAGACTACTCAAGAATTTCACATTTCTTTTTTTTTTTTTTAATTTTTAATATAAAAGCAAAGTAAAAAAGGTTAGAGTGATGAAAATCAAAAATAAAATAGAATATTAAAATATAATAATAGAATATTAAAATATAATAATAGAATATTAAAATATAATATAAAATATAAGAAAATAGAAAAATATAAGAAAATAGAAAATGAGATAAGAATGAATCAATGAAAGGCTGGTCCTTACTGGGAACTTGAGTAAAGAGTAGCTTTTTGTAAGGTTTTCTCGAACAAAGTTTAAAAAGAAGAAGAACCCTTTTCTTTATTTGGTTTAACTACTTGAGCCGGATGAGAGGAAACCTTCACGTCCGATTGTGAGGGGGGGAAATCCAATACTATAGGAACCTATCTCAATTTTTCTTTTGCTAGGCCTATAGCTAAAAAACCTACTTTCTTACGATTACGAGGTTCATTCGAATATGAAATCCAATCCTGGAAATACAGCATCCCACTCTTTTTTACTACTCAAGGTTTCGAGACATTTCGAAACCGAGAAATATCTACGGGGGCAGGTGCTATCAGAGAACAATTAGCCGATTCGGATTTGCGAATTATTACAGAGAATTCTTTGGTAGAATGGAAGGAATTAGGAGACGAAGAGTCCGCAGAAAATGAATGGGAAGATCAAAAAATTAGAAGAAGAAAGGATTTTTTGGTTAGGCGAATA